CAGGGGGTACTGCAGAACATGTGCGAGCCCCTTCTAATGGAAAAATCAAATTCAATGAGGATTTGGTTCATCCTACACGTACACGTCATGGTCATCCCGCTTTTCTATGTTATATAGACTTGTATGTAACTATTGAAAGTGACGATATTATACATAACGTGACTATTCCACCAAAAAGTTTTCTATTAGTTCAAAATGATCAATATGTAGAATCAGAACAAGTGATTGCTGAGATTCGCGCGGGAACATACACTTTGAATTTGAAAGAAAAGGTTCGAAAACATATTTATTCTGACTCAGAAGGAGAAATGCATTGGAGTACCGATGTGTACCATGCATCCGAATTTACATATAGTAATGTACATATCTTACCAAAAACAAGTCATTTATGGATATTATCAGGAAGGTCTTGCAGATCCGGTGCAGTCTCTTTTTCACTCCGCAAGGATCAAGATCAAATGAATATTCATTCTCTTTCTACTGGAGAAAGAAATATTTCTAACCTTTTAGTAAGTAATGATCAAGTAAGACATAAATTCTTTAGTTTCAATCCTTCTGGTAAAAAAGAAAGGAGGATTCCTGATTATTCAGTATTTAATGAAATCCTATGTATGGATCATTGTCATTTTATACATCCTGCTATTTTCCACGATACTTCAGATTTATTGGCAAAGAGGCGAAGAAATAGATTCATCATTCCATTTCCATTCCAATCGATTCAAGAACGAGACAAAGAACTAATGTTCCCTTCTGGTATCTCGATTGAAATACCTATCAATGGTATTTTTCGTAGAAATAGTATTCTTGCTTATTTTGATGATCCTCAATACAGAACACAGAGTTCGGGAATTACTAAATATAGGACTATAGGAATTCATTCCATTTTTAAAAAAGAGGATTTTTTAATTGAGTATCGAGGAGTCAAAGAATTTAAGCCAAAATACCAAATCAAAGTAGATCGATTTTTTTTCATTCCCGAGGAAGTGCATATTTTACCCGAATCTTCTTCCATAATGGTACGGAACAATAGTATCGTTGGAGTAGATACACCAATCACTTTAAATATAAGAAGTCGAATAGGCGGATTGGTCCGAGTGGAGAAGAAAAAAAAAAGGATTGAATTAAAAATATTTTCTGGGAATATCTATTTTCCTGGAGAGATGGATAAGATATCCCGACACAGTGCCATCTTGATACCACCCGGAACAACGGTAAAAAAAAAAAATTCTCAGGAATCAAAAAAAAAGAAAAATTGGATCTATGTCCAATGGATCACAACTACCAAGAAAAAGTATTTTGTTTTGGTTCGACCCGTAATTCTATATGAAATAGCGGACGGTATCAATTTAGTAAAACTTTTCCCCCAAGATCTGTTCCAGGAAAGGGATAATCTGGAACTTAAAGTTATCAATTATATTCTTTATGGAAATGGAAAATCTATTCGGGGAATTTCTGACACAAGGATTCAATTAGTTCGAACTTGTTTAGTCTTGAATTGGGATCAAGACAAAAAAAGTTCTTCGATAGAAGAGGCCCGCGCTTCTTTTGTTGAAGTAAGTACAAATGGTTTGATTGGAGATTTCCTAAGAATTGACTTAGTGAAATCTCATATTTCGTATTTCAGAAAAAGGAATGATCTGTCCGGTTCAGGGTTGATCTCGGATAATGAGTCGCATCCGACCAATATCAATCCATTTTATTCTATTTATTCCAAGGCAAAAATTCAACAATCACTTAGCCAAAATCACGGAACTATTCGTATGTTGTTGAATAGAAATAAGGAATGCCAATCTTTGATAATTTTGTCATCATATAATTGTTTTCAAATGGGACTATTCAACGATGGAAAATATCACAATGGGATAAAAGAAGGGATTAATAAATTGAAAAGAGATCCTCTAATTCCAATTAAGAATTCGTTAGGCCCTTTAGGAATAGCACTTCAAGTTTCAAATTTTGATTTATCGAAATCTGATTATGAGTTATTAAATGGTAAAATGAATCAAAATTTGAAACTTGACAAATTAAAGGAAACTTTTCAAGTATTAAAATATTATTTAATGGACGAAAACGAGAGAATTTATAAGCCCGATCTATGCAGTAACATCGTTTTAAATCCATTCCATTTGAGTTGGTATTTTCTCCATCATAATTATTGTGAAAAAACGTTTACAATAATTAGTCTTGGACAATTTATTTGTGAAAATGTATGTATAGCTCAAACTAAAAATGGACCACATCTAAAATCGGGTCAAATTCTAACTGTTCAAATGGATTCTGTAGTAATAAGATCAGCTAACCCTTATTTGGCGACTCCAGGAGCAACTGTTCATGGCCATTATGGAGAAATCCTTTATGAAGGAGATATATTAGTTACATTTATATACGAAAAATCGAGATCTGGTGATATAACACAAGGTCTTCCAAAAGTAGAACAGGTATTAGAAGTGCGCTCGATTGATTCAATATCGATGAACCTAGAAAAGAGAATTGACGCTTGGAACGGGCGTATAACAAGAATTCTCGGCATTCCTTGGGGATTCTTGATTGGTGCTGAGCTAACTATAGCGCAAAGTCGTATTTCTTTGGTTAATAAAATCCAAAAAGTTTATCGATCCCAGGGAGTGCACATCCATAATAGACATATAGAAATTATTGTACGTCAAATAACATCAAAAGTCTTGGTTTCAGAAGATGGAATGTCTAATGTTTTTTTACCCGGCGAACTAATTGGATTGTTGCGAGCCGAACGAACAGGGCGTGCCCTGGAAGAAGCGATTTGTTACCGAGCTCTATTATTGGGAATAACAAAAACATCTCTGAATACTCAAAGTTTCATATCTGAAGCAAGTTTTCAAGAAACTGCTAGAGTTTTAGCAAAAGCCGCTCTCCGGGGTCGTATCGATTGGTTGAAGGGTCTGAAAGAGAATGTTGTTTTAGGGGGAATGATACCCGTTGGTACCGGATTCAAAAGAATAATGTATCATTCAAGGCCAAGGCAACATAACAAGATTACCTTGGAAACAAAAAAAAATAAATTATTCGAGGGAAAAATGAGAGATATTTTGTTCCACCACAGAGAATTATTTTTTTTTTAATTTCAAAGAATTTATGCGATACATGAGAGGAATCTAGGATTAAATGATTCCTAAGAGCGGATTCATCTCTTTAAACGCGGTCATTTGATTTTTTTTGGTAATAAAAGATAAGATAATAAATAAAATAATAAATAGAGAAAAATGAATGGCCTGATCATGTATCAACGACCAATTTTCGGTAGAAGAGAAGGTTCCATAGGAACATTTATTTATTTATATTTCAGGATACCTGGTCTCTTTTTTCAATTTTTTTTTTTTTAAGTGTGGGGATAAATGACAAAAAGATATTGGAACATAACTTTTGAAGAGATGATGGAAGCTGGAGTTCATTTTGGCCACGGTACTAGGAAATGGAATCCTAGAATGGCACCTTATATATCCGCAAAGCGTAAGGGTATTCATATTACAAATCTTACTAGAACTGCTCGTTTTTTATCAGAAGCTTGTGATTTAGTTTTTGATGCAGCAAGTAGGGGAAAACAATTCTTAATTGTTGGTACCAAAAAAAAAGCAGCTGATTCAGTAGTGAGGGCTGCAATAGGAGCTCGATGTCATTATGTTAATAAAAAATGGCTCGGCGGTATGTTAACGAATTGGTATACTACAGAAACGAGACTTCATAAGTTCAGGGACTTGAGAACGGAACAAAAGACGGGGAGACTCAACTGTCTTCCAAAAAGAGATGCTGCTATCTTGAAGAGACAATTATCTCACTTGGAAACATATCTTGGCGGCATTAAATATATGACGGGGTTACCCGATATTGTAATAATTGTTGATCAGCAAGAAGAATATACAGCTCTTCGAGAATGTATCACTTTGGGAATTCCAACAATTTGTTTAATCGATACAAATTGTGACCCAGACCTCGCCGATATTTCGATTCCAGCTAATGATGATGCTATAGCTTCAATCCGATTAATTCTTAACAAATTAGTATTTGCTATTTGTGAGGGTCGTTCTAGCTCTATACGAAATTCTTGATTAATAATAAGATAAATAAATTATTTGATTTGGTTGGGGGGATTCATAGATTTATGGAATCGGTTACTATACTATTACTAATACTAAATCGCGCAAAAAATAAAAAGATAAAGAGAACAAACGGAAATATTATGCGATTAGTCGGTATTCAAAATAGAAAATGAAAGTAGACAAGTCAAAAAGGAGATGGTTGAATCAAAATAATTCCCTTTCAAGTTCTATTTCTTTTAGAGGGCAATATGAATGTTCTATTATGTTCCATCAACACATTAAAAAGATTATATGATATATCGGCTGTGGAAGTAGGTCAACATTTCTATTGGCAAATAGGGGGTTTCCAAGTGCATGCCCAAGTACTTATTACTTCTTGGGTTGTAATTGCTATCTTATTAGTTTCAGCCATTCTAGTTGTTCGAAATCCGCAAACCATTCCCACTTTCGGTCAAAATTTCTTTGAATATGTCCTTGAATTCATTCGAGACGTGAGCAAAACTCAGATTGGAGAAGAATATGGTCCGTGGGTTCCATTTATTGGAACTATGTTTCTATTTATTTTTGTTTCTAATTGGTCAGGGGCTCTTTTGCCTTGGAAAATCATACAGTTACCTCATGGGGAGTTAGCTGCACCCACAAATGATATAAATACTACTGTTGCATTAGCTTTACTTACGTCAGTAGCATATTTCTATGCGGGTATTTCAAAAAAAGGATTAGCTTATTTTGGTAAATACATCCAACCAACTCCAATCCTTTTACCGATTAACATCTTAGAAGATTTCACAAAACCCTTATCGCTTAGTTTTCGACTTTTTGGAAATATATTAGCTGATGAATTAGTAGTTGTTGTTCTTGTTTCTTTAGTACCTTTAGTAGTTCCTATACCTGTCATGTTCCTTGGATTATTTACAAGTGGTATTCAAGCTCTTATTTTTGCTACTTTAGCTGCAGCTTATATAGGTGAATCCATGGAAGGCCATCATTGACTAGTTTTCGAAATAGTATTTTTTTTAGTTTAGCCCATTGCAATGTATGTACGGCTCAAGATAATATATTTAGAGAACATAAATATATAAAATAGAAAGAAAAGAGATTTTGAAAATTTTGAATAAAAGGTTTATCCCCCCCCCAGAAAGATGCAATAAGGTATAAATAAAATAAGTATAAGATTTAGTGTAATATGGAATAGTAAAATGTAAAAGATTACCTGGGAATTGTAAAAAAAAAAAATAGGAAAAAGATCTTTTAGATAGATCTCTTTCCTATTTTTCCTAAAAATACTCTTTGTTTGACCAATTTCCATTTTCCTCCAATATATATTCTTTTTTTTTGTATTGTTGTATTTGTTTTGTTCATTCAATTATAACTATAACATATTAAATATTTTTATTAGATTATTTATTATTCTTATTATTTTAGATTCGATTATATATATTATTAGATTAGGATCTATTAGTATATTAGATATTAGGAGCTATAAGTATGATAGCTACGTTTACGACGTGTGATAAAAAGATGTTATATAGAAGCTAGAATAGATTCCCTTTTCATTCATTCACATCCAATTCAACGATTGACCAAAAGAAAATTGTCATAAATAAAAAAATAAAATTATATTTAGATCACTCAAATTCCGATATTTCTATGCAATAATTCAGTCTAACGAATTGATTTAGATTGATTATATCCATATGGGATAATACAAAAGGGAAGAAAGGACTAAAAAAACCGAGATTAAAAAAAATAGAGTAGGAGTGAGGGGGGGTCGAACTAGGTGTATATAATCTAATCGATATAAGACAACTCTTTTTTTTTTTAGAGGTTTGGTTTGAAAGAATGATTCTCGAATCCGATTGAATCTAAGACACGACTAATTGGTTTACGGTATGAAAGAAAGACATGTATATGTGATATTAGATATTAACTAGTTATATATGAATTAACTATATATCTAAATATATCTAAATTTGCCCTACTAATGTAAATTTAGATAGGGATTCAAAAAACGAAGCCCTTCCGTTTCATTTCTAATTGTGAATTGAATATTGAATGACTAAATAAATTAAATCAAGAAAAAGAACGAAGAATTCAAAGAATGGTTCAAAAAATTAAGGTAAGATAAGAACAAAAGTTATATGGATTCAAAAAAAAACTACGTGTGTAGAAACGAAAAAAAAAATATCGAAGTAATTCGGATAGTTCAAGAAATATTATTATTTCAATTCGGAATTCTTAATTACTTCGACTGGATAAATCTTAGTAATTGAATAATTAAGTGATAATTTGTTGGTTGATTATATCATTAACTATTTCTTTTCTTTATTTTATTTGGGGTGCGAGGAACTTATCATGAATCCACTGATTTCTGCCGCTTCCGTTATTGCTGCTGGATTGGCCGTCGGGCTTGCTTCTATTGGACCTGGGGTTGGTCAAGGCACTGCTGCAGGGCAAGCTGTAGAAGGGATTGCGCGACAACCGGAGGCAGAGGGAAAAATACGGGGTACTTTATTGCTTAGTCTGGCTTTTATGGAAGCTTTAACAATTTATGGACTGGTTGTAGCATTAGCGCTTTTATTTGCGAATCCTTTTGTTTAATCCTAAAAAAAATAGAAAAATAAAAATAAATATTCGTTTTATATTAAGATTTCGCTCCTACACTAATTTATTCGTTCGGACACGAACACAGGGGAAGGACTGATTTAAGGGTGAGGAATTAACATACTGATTCGCCTTCTTCCTTCCCTTTTTTAGTCCAATCAACTCCCCCCTTTTTTTAGAAAGTTTTTCGAAAGTGTTGAAAACTAGAGATTTTGCAATTTACATAAGAACTGGTATCTAATTCTAATAAGTATCATTCTTATGGGGAATCTTCCAATTGACTGACCAATTCAAATAAGAAATATATTTAATATATATATTTTTTAATATATATTTATTATAACATTCTTATTATTATATTAATACTTATTATTATATTAAGTTATTATATTAATATAATTCCTAATATAATTAATAATTAATATGGTACTAATAATTAATATGGATTAATAGTAAGGAATGGGAATTTTATTCTATAATATATATAATATTATATATAATTATATCATATAAAAAAAACTAAGAAAAAAATCTAAAATAGGAATCCTAGAAAGAGAATTAGTCTATTCATAAGAGGAGATGAGATCATATGAAAAATATAACCGATTCTTTCCTTTGCTTGGGTTACTGGCCATCCGCCGGAAGTTTCGGGTTTAATACCGATATTTTAGCAACAAATCCAATAAATCTAAGTGTAGTGCTAGGTGTATTGGTTTTTTTTGGAAAGGGAGTGTGTGCGAGTTGTTTATTTCAAAGAATAGATTGGATCCAACCAACTGCACTTTTTTTTTCGTTATAACTAAGAAAATGTGCATGATCCCGC